GGGGGGTAGTATGGGATCCGTAGTCGGAGAGAAAATCACCCGTTTGATTGAACACGCTGCCAATCAAAATTTACCTCTTATTATAGTGTGTGCTTCTGGGGGGGCGCGCATGCAGGAAGGAAGTTTGAGCTTGATGCAAATGGCTAAAATATCGTCTGCTTTATATGATTATCAATTAAATAAAAAATTATTTTATGTATCAATCCTTACATCTCCGACAACTGGTGGAGTGACAGCTAGTTTTGGTATGTTGGGGGATATCATTATTGCCGAACCCAATGCCTACATTGCATTTGCAGGTAAAAGAGTAATTGAACAAACATTGAATAAAACAGTACCCGAAGGTTCACAAGCAGCTGAATACTTATTCCAGAAGGGTTTATTCGACCTAATTGTACCACGTAATCTTTTAAAAAGCGTTCTGAGTGAGTTATTTAAGCTCCACGCCTTTTTTCCTTTGAATCAAAAGTCAAGCAAAATCAAGTAGAGCACTAAGTTCAATTATTTTTTTTGTGTTTGTAGCAAAAAGTAGTTAGTTTATCGGAATCAAAGTAAATAAGATAATAATGGCCTTTTCTTTGGTGATAGAAGATCGAATTGTAGAAAGAATCAAAACGAAAGTTGAGGATAACTCTTTTTTTGACCTATATTCCTGATTACGAATCAAGAAACCTTTATCACCAAGAGTGAGTTCTTCCGTTCGTGAAATTAGTAAAATAAAACGAATTTGGTCTTGTCTTAGGTATATAATTTGAAATTTCAATATAGATAATAGAGTTTTGTATCTTTCTCTATCTACCGAAAAACCATTTTAGCTAAAAATCCATGTTGGGTCGGATTCGAACGAATCCTGCGATAATCGGTAAAAAACTCTTTATCTATTTTTAGAAAATTAGAAGACAAGAACAAAAGACAAAGAAATGAAGAAAAATAATAAAGTTTATTATCATTATCATACATATCTTTCTCATGGAGGAGATGAATAAGTCCATTTATTTAGTTCTACAGTTCTACATTCTTTGCACTTATTCTTATTATACGTACTCAGTTAGATTTAGATATATCGATACTTCGATCTATACTAAGAATTTAAAATTATTCAAATTCTATTAATAATAAATATTATCTAATTAGAATTCAAATTCTTAATTTAATTATAATTATTACAAGATATCTTTATTTATATAATAACATAATAACAGATACAAATAGTAAATCGAGGTACCCCTTCTATGACAAATTTGAACCTTCCATCTATTTTTGTGCCGTTAGTAGGCCTAGTCTTTCCGGCAATTGCAATGGCTTCTTTATTTCTTCATGTTCAAAAAAACAAGATTGTTTAGATCCGCTGGGACCCAATCTCATCCATTTTTTTTTTGAAAACGTGGACTTGTATCATAACACGGATATCTATTTATTGGAATATAGTATAACATGTGATTTCCACCGAACATAAAGGAAAAAACTCTTATGCCCGCAGAAACATGATATATGGATATATCAATTCTAGCAATTTTCAAATAGATCAGGATCTCTGGATGGCTGAAATGTAGTCGGTGAATCTATATGTATATCGATATGTATAGTGGGATCGTATTAAATAAAGAGTATGTTATTATTTTAGATTTAACCAATTTGATGAATTACTCCTAAAGGTTGACATCAAACTAGTGCTAGTTCACCTCAAACTAGTGCTAGTTGATGAGAGTTACTTCGGAAACAAAAAAGTAAAGTCAAATTTCTCTGGGGTATTATCTCAATTCCAATAAAATGCAATCGAGTAAAGTATGACTTGGCGATCAGACGATATATGGATAGAACTTATAACGGGGTCTCGAAAAATAAGTAATTTCTGCTGGGCCTTGATCCTTTTTTTAGGTTCATTAGGCTTCTTATTAGTTGGAACTTCCAGTTATCTTGGTAGAAATTTGCTATCTTTTTTTCCGCCTCAGCAAATCATTTTTTTTCCACAAGGAATCGTGATGTCTTTCTACGGAATTGCGGGTCTCTTTATTAGCTCTTATTTGTGGTGCACAATTTCCTGGAATGTAGGTAGTGGTTATGATCGATTCGATAGAAAGGAAGGAATAGTCTGTATTTTTCGTTGGGGATTTCCGGGAAAAAATCGTCGCATATTCCTCCGATTCCTTATAAAAGATATTCAGTCCGTTAGAATAGAAGTTAAAGAGGGTATTTATGCTCGTCGTGTTCTTTATATGGACATCCGAGGCCAGGGGTCCATTCCCTTGACCCGTACTGATGAGAATTTGACTCCACGAGAAATTGAACAAAAGGCTGCTGAATTAGCCTATTTCTTGCGTGTACCAATTGAAGTATTTTGATAAATTGAGAATCAGAACGTTCATTCAATTAAAGAAAACGTATATGAAAGAACCATAAAACGAAACTCTTTTTATGGTCTTTATGCGTTTTATGGTCTTTATGCGCACGCAATTCAATAACAAATAACAAATCGAAATAATAGATTCATCTCAGACGGCAAACCATTTCGAAAGCAAGAATTTTTTTTAGTTCAATATTTGTTGGAATTGACACTTTAGATCCAGATAGATCGTATCTTGTAAATTTGAAATTCTTTCTTTTGTATTCTTTAATGACCAACAATTGGATTTCTTAATTAAATACTGAGAACTAGCCAATTTATCCTTTGCCAGTCATTTTTTTTTGATCATCCTAATATCTTTCCCTCAATTATTCTATTCCTGACTATGGGTAATCAGTGAAATTTTTTCGAAATATTGGATATTTTGATAGCAAAGGAGTTCTTTCGTCTCAAAATCTGAATAATATTCATTACTTAAAGTGGTTCTTTCGATCATTCATCGAAAGGATACACTTTATTTTAAATTTGACCAATTGAGATATCAGGAAACAATATTATAAATTTCTTCATTCGAAGTGAATTCTTAGCCTATTTCTGTATTCTTTCTAGATTCAAAGACTAACCACAAAATCACAAAGAAAATAGATTCATAAGTTCGATACCTTGTATAAAACTCATGTGTGTAAGAAATATTCGATCGCATAGAGTGTACGAATGGGTTGATTAACAATTTACAGACGAAAAAATGGCAAAAAAGAAAGCATTCACTCCTCTTTTCTATCTTGCATCTATAGTATTTTTGCCCTGGTGGATTTCTTTCTCAGTTAATAAATGTCTGGAATCTTGGGTTACTAATTGGTGGAATACTGGGCAATCCCAAATTGTCTTGAATAATATTCAAGAAAAGAGTCTTCTAGAAAAATTCAGAGAATTAGAGGAACTCCTCTTCTTGGACGAAATGATCAAGGAATACTCGGAAACACATCTCGAAGAGTTTGGGATAGGAATCCATAAAGAAACGATCCAATTAATCACGATACAAAATGAGAATCGTATGGATACGATTTTGCACTTCTCAACAAATATCATCTGGTTTGGTATTCTAAGCGGGTATTCAATTTTGGGTAAGGAAAAACTTGTTATTCTTAACTCTTGGGCTCAGGAATTCCTATATAACTTAAGTGACACAGCAAAAGCTTTGTGTCTTCTTCTAGTAACTGAGTTTTTTCTCGGATATCATTCACCCCCAGGTTGGGAATTCGCTATACGCTCTATCTATAACGAGGTTGGAGTTGTTGCGAATGAGCAAACTATAACTATTCTTGTTTGCATCCTTCCAGTAATTTTTGATACATGTTTTAAATATTGGCTTTTCCGTTATTTAACTAGTCTGTCTCCGTCAATTTTACTGATTTATGATTCAATAACTGAATGATAAAGGATCCATTGATATTAATCTAATCCAATTAGAATGCTTGGTACTTTGTAGTTGTACATAAGCAAAGTATTGAAAATCATATTTACTCTTCCTATTTCTAACCATCGGGAAGATTCATCCTAGATTATTCCAGCAAATAGCAGAATCGTGGCTAGGGAACTATACTAGCGACCTACCCAATTTATTGTAGAAATTTTCGCGATCAATGATTGGACCATGCAAAATAGAAATGCTTTTTCTTGGCTAAAGAAACAGATTACTCGATCTATTTCCGTATCGCTCATGATATATATCTTAACTCGGACGTCCATTTCAAGTGCATATCCCATTTTTGCACAGCAGGGTTATGAAAATCCACGAGAAGCGACTGGGCGTATTGTATGTGCCAATTGCCATTTAGCTAATAAGCCCGTGGAAATTGAGGTTCCACAAGCGGTACTTCCTGATACTGTATTTGAAGCAGTTGTTCGAATTCCTTATGATATGCAACTGAAACAGGTTCTTGCTAATGGTAAAAAAGGGGGGTTGAACGTCGGGGCTGTTCTTATTTTACCGGAGGGGTTTGAATTAGCCCCTCCCGATCGTATTTCTCCTGAGATGAAAGAAAAGATTGGCAATTTGTCTTTTCAGAGCTATCGCCCCAATAAAACAAATATTCTTGTGGTAGGCCCTGTCCCTGGTAAAAAATATAGTGAAATAACCTTCCCTATTCTTTCCCCGGACCCTGCTACTAAGAAGGATGTTCACTTCTTAAAATATCCTATATACGTAGGCGGGAACAGGGGAAGGGGTCAGATTTATCCCGACGGCAACAAGAGTAACAATACAGTTTATAATGCTACAGCAGCAGGTATAGTAAGCAAAATCATACGAAAAGAAAAAGGGGGGTATGAGATAACCATAACGGATGCGTCAGAGGGACGTCAAGTGGTTGATATTGTCCCTCCCGGACCAGAACTTCTTGTTTCCGAGGGCGAATCTATCAAATTTGATCAACCATTAACGAGTAATCCTAATGTAGGCGGATTTGGTCAGGGAGATGCAGAAATAGTACTTCAAGATCCATTACGTGTCCAAGGACTTTTGTTCTTCTTGGCATCTGTTATTTTGGCACAAATCTTTTTGGTTCTTAAAAAGAAACAGTTCGAGAAGGTTCAATTGGCCGAAATGAATTTCTAGATTCGCAGATTTATCGATATCAAGTACGTAAAAAGAACC